GGGCTCGACAAAACAGAAAGTATCATGGTACGTCGTCCTTCCCTGAAATGGAACTTTCATGCTGGAGCAAGAACTAGCATGAAAGTCGATCTATTACGACCAGCGCGGTTGTTCGTATTTCATTTTCTTCTTCCAAGCCTTAGAAAGCACTCACTGAGTTACTTACGGATTATCAAAAATCTCTCGACGCCGAGAATTTTTTATGTACCCAGGTCGATCAGAGGTTCGGCTTGCTTCTCCCCTACCATTTAGCGTTCTGGGCCCCTGAAAAAAAAGAAAGAAGATAAATTGGGCCATGTTTCCCGGGAGAGGCCGCCTTCTCTCAGGCCAGCAGTCGACTAGAAGTAGAAGACTGCTCTATGACGGGCTTCCCTATTTCCTGGGCTCTACCCGCTCGTCTACGCTCCGACCTAATAATTGAAAAACGATGTTTCCAGCCGATTTAAAACTTGTCGTCAAAAAAAAGGCAATCAATTATAATAATAAAAAAAAAATGGAATAGTGAATCAAGATCTAGATGGATCCCTATCTTTATCTCTACCCACGGAGATACCTATCTATATGGATAGAAATCTATCTATGAATCGATCTAGACTATCCTCTATCCGGATAGATATGCCCCTATGAGCGACTACGCCGATCTTTATATGTTTTGGCCATGTCCGTTTCCGCTCCGAAGAGGAAGGTTTAGATCTTTCAATCTTATGTCGTGAGGGATGTGACCTATGTTAGGTCCATAAGATACCACAGCTTTTGGTGTTCTATGATTCACCTCCGAATAATGAGTAGGTAGTTCAATCCTTTTGATTCTTCTCTTCATAGTAAACTTATGGGGGGATGCGGAGCAATAGGTCGAATTACTATATAAAGAAGAGTTGTCAACTATAGGACTTCTTGTTCGAGTAGGAAGATTTCGGTTTTTCTCGTTCCTTCTCTTCGATAAGAATAGGGATTTGAAATGATACAAATTCCTCTTCATTCTGTTGTGCTCAGCGAAGGAACTGCCTAAGCATACTTTTTCGGATCCAAACCTCTTTGTTCTTTCTAAGTTTTCTTCTTGCATAGAAGAACCCAACTGTTGCAAAAACGGGGATTTTAGTAGTAGACGGCATCTCCTCTGAGTTTTGAGTAGGTGGAACCATTCTGTTTTTGTTCTTCTCCACATTCTTACCGGCCGGAATTTGCCTATGATTTTTTCAACTGATATTTCGATATAGAAAGATCTCCTTATTTCTTCACCACGGATTCTCGCGTCATTTTCTTGAAAAAATATTAGATCAGCGTGGGACACTTTTAAATGAGTAATGCTTACCATTCCATTATTCACACAAACCCTTCGATGACTTATCGGCTGCCTTGCTTGAGGAATAGTTTCACAAAAATGGAGACGAACCGGAATAACGTCCGATCTTGTTTCTGGATTGAGTGGAAAAGGGATATATGAAGTTCGCTCTGTTCCTCTGTGCATCTCTGTGATGGGTAAATCCCCATGAAAAAGGGGCAACTTTCGTGTAGTTTGTGATTGGATGTAACTGTTAAGATTTTTTCTCGGATAAATCTTTCTCTTAATAGATCTCTTCTTGTTCCTCAATCTTCGGAGAATGCGGCGTTGTATTATTGTAAGTTCTCTGTTCCGAACATTTCCTGAAAGTAGACGACAAGTTTTAAATCTTAATGCAGGCATATTTCGTTGAATCAGTCTTTTTCGCTACATCGGGGCTATGGGAGTCGAACCCAATTTTTCCACGACGAATCAATTGATTTAATATGGGCATCACTCTTTCCTTTGTCCTTCCCCCACCCTATCACTAGTGATGACTCCCGATCCGAAGGGCACCCAGACTCATGCTGCCTGCCAACGACAACAGGTACTAACGGGTTATGTAACCGAGTTCTCGTCCCCATCCCCTGCTCGCTCGCTGAGCATTCGAGATTTTAAATCCCAAAAAGTGGCGGATTGTATTCCCGAACGGGTTAGGTCCTCGAGACGAGCATACAACTCCTTTAAGGAGGGTTCCCCCGTCCCAGTCGTTTTGGATTCCGACGTGGGGAATGGTTCCAAGAGGACTCCCTCCTCAAACGACCTCAAGGAGGAGTTGGATTCCGAATGGACAATTATTTCGCTTCCACTATGATTTACCATATTTGTCACATTGGAACCCCCTTCCGCATCGAGGAGGGCTCTAAAAACGAAAGTCATAGAAAAGAGAATCACCCCCGAGCACCCTCCCTTTACTAGCAGTAAAGAGAGAGATCGAGAAAGGATCCCCTTTAAGAAGAAGGTATGAACCCAGTCGTCCTGTCCGAGCCATACTCCAATAAAATAAAGGAGTATGCTTAGGCAAATAAATATAAATGTTCCTAGATGCCTAGGCATACATTTACGACTAAAGATAATAAAGCCTATAAAACAAAGAGCTACTATCATTTCTTCATTATAGATTGAGATCTTCTTCGAACTTAACGCACAAATAGATGGAATTGCAGCAAATAGCATCTTTCTAGTCGTGGAAGATATAGGTTGTTTAAGAAGAGAGAATCGTTGGTTCCTTATAGTCATGAGTATAAGGCACTGAAGAAAGAGCGAACTAACTAAGCCCCCTCTGAGCAGGGGGTTTCGAAGAAGAAAAAAAGATTCCGGGATGGTCCAATCGGGTGAACCAATTCTTATCCTTCCCCTCTCACCGCGCAGAGACGAAAGGGAATCGGTCAGACCTCGCGCAAACCCTTGCTCAAAGAGTCCGCCAAGGGGATATTGTAACGCGAGATGATCTTTTTCTACTAGTAGATCAATTACAAAGCCCTGCTAGTGAATTCTATCTCCAAGCCTTGACTCTTCTTTTAACCGGGCTCACACAAGTAAGTGAAGGACCCCCTTTGGCCTTTCTGAAGTGTGGCCCGGGGATAAGGAATCAATAATTCGAATAGAGAATAGACGGTTTACGAGTTCCATCCTTAGAACGTGTGATCATGGCATCTGACTCGGGAAATGACTTAATCAATAGAGAGAAATCTGTCCTTTTAGCAGCCTTTTTTTATCTACGATACCAGCATCCACTTCTTCAACTCGAGCAATCACATCCTTCAACGGCAGCTGAAATAGCAGGGGATCTTGCTAACTGTGCTTATTCTGCTTCCTATAAAAGAGAATCTCTCTATCAACAAAAGCGCTTGGTCACATTCATTCAACCATCAACCATTTCACCGCTCCTACCTTCTTTCTTTTCGTGTAGTGGGACTCCTTCTTCGTCAGTCAGAGACAGCAGCAGATAAGAGAATCGCTAATGGTTCTCTTATACGAAACTTTATTTACCCCGGGGTTCCTTCCCTCGCTTAATCGGAATCTCACTCACTCTTTAGTTTCAATGCTAAATGGGAGCCTAGTTCAATGGCAGCTTTCTTCCTAAACAGGAGAGTTCGAAGGCCCTTCTCTGCGGATTCGTCCTAAGATAAGGAAGAGCTTAACCACACCAAAGCTAATTCAACTTCCGGAGCAGTCGAAAGAGGAAACAGATTCAACAAGAGACAAGGCTGGTAATGACGATCCTCCAACTGCGGTTACGACGACAGTGGCAAGAGCTTCTTCTTTGCTTACATCTTATCTTTCCGTGACTTCTTGCATCTCGAAAAAGAATATTCTAAAAGGCTAGCTCCACCTCTCGGCTTCTGAAACAATCCTTGTGAAAAAGAAAAAGATAGTAGCACAGGGCCTTCTCTCCATCTTAGAAGAAAAGTAGAATTTCGTGCGGGTATGAAAGAAAGATAGCTATTAAAAAGCATCTTCCTTCCCCTGCTCTGAACAGCGGCAACAACCAGTGATGGCATACTCTTATTATAAGAAAGAAGCATCTCCGAGCTAACTGCAATTGATTCTATAGCAGCAGATCTCGCGGTTATGCCGCATCAAGAGCAAAGCGAGAAGAGCTGACTCGTGAACATGAACAATCGCTTATTTCACAGCTGGTTCAACTTGAGCTTCGGATCAAAGAACTATCTTCCCACCAAGGGCCGTTCCCTAAAGAATGTCTTTCCCTGGGGCTTGTCTCTCATGAGTATAAGGCACTGAAGAAAGAGCGAACTAACTAAGCCCCCTCTGAGCAGGGGGTTTCTTTCTCCTTATCTACTAGAACTTTAGGAAAGCTTGGAAGCTACTTGCAGTGAATGAAGGAATGCGGCCGTAAGCTCATTGGTTTAAGAGCTACTCCGCTTCTCGCTAACAGCCCTATTCGCTTAGCTCGGGTATTCCCATTGCTTCAGGTATTTGATTACCAAACCAACCGTTGCCACACATCTAGCTACAAAGAAAGACAAAATACATTTATTGGTTCACGCACCTTCTGTCATTTCACTTCACTACCAGCGCAGTCCAATTCTCTTTCTCTATCTCCGAATTCTCTGTTTCACTCACCACCTACCTATCTTTCGAGCATACCTTTCTCCTTTCAACCAATGCCATTCACACCATACCCAGCCCAAAAGACTCTCCAGCCCCTTGGAACAATCCATCCAAGTTCAAACCCTTTCCGCTCTTCCAAACCTTTACAAACAGAGAAAGATAACTTTGGCTCAGAAGTGCTTTAAAAGAGTTGTAACAGGGGCTTCGTGGATGAATACCGCATACGCTCTTAAAGTAGCTTAAATGCTCTTATTTTGCATAAGGTGAATTTACCTTTCTTTCAGAACGCTCATATACTCCGCGACCCAGAGGCATCTAACCAAGAAGAACGAGATGAATTGCTTGCTAACGTAATGACTGCTCACTACGTGATAGACTGATTCTATTTATTCTATTATAGCTAAAGCAGCAAGCGCAGAACGCAAACAGTTGAACTTCCCTAGTATTCAACTGGTTGTACCGTTAACAGCACTTGACCGTTCATGTCCCACTCTCTATCTGTAAGCAAGTTCTTCAATAACCTTTGACATATTAGTGATACTTGGATGTACCGTTGTACAGAACGCTATAACCTCATTCTAAAGGTTGTAAAGAAGTCATTCTG